CTCATCTCCTATTTCTAGTTATCTTACAATTAGAGTAGAGTCAGGTAAAACGAATTGTGAGGATCACTTGCTTACCACTTAAAAAGTAACGAACCACCCACAATTAGAGTTATACTAAAATCAATTTCCCGGTTATTCTAGAAGTTCACTCTTTTAGTTGCGCGGGTAGCTCTCAGGCCTATTACTCCAGGCACACTTTTCTCAAACACTACGTTGCTATAGCTATGCTTCCTCAGACTCTGTTTGACTCCCCTCTCAAGCAGGTAAAGAAGCTCTTTCCATTCTTGCCTAGTGACTAAGATTTTCACACTTGTTGTGTCTAGGCTGCAAAGATTTTATCATAAAACACTAACTGAAGTGTTAGAGGGATTCACTTTCGATAAGAATCCAAAAGCAAGTTCCCTATACTACCTTCTTTCCCTCCTCTGTTTCTGTCTTTAAGAGGCAGTGCATCCGGCAGGAATCGAACCTACTTTTTGACCCATTTAGCCTTTCTAGGTTGGTGGGCGCTTTCACCATTCAGCCATGGATGCTTTAGCGAGTGAACTAGGTTTTTATTTGAGAGCGAACTAGGTTTTTAGTGGTATTACTTCTCGAGCTTCTATTTCTTCCGTTAAGGGAGATTCGGGAAAAGATGGAATAGGAAGACGTGTTTCCAGAACGAACAAGATACGGGTAGAGAAGGGGAAGTTAGCAAAGTTAGACAAGATTGGAATGGGCATAGGAACATGTATTGATGTACCAGATCGGCTAATGCTCCCAGGTTGATGCGATGTATTCCACCAGTTGACTGGAGACTTTATTATTGGTATATCGATCGGTCCAGCACGGATTGAAATAGGAGCCGGTTCGACAGGAAGCTTTTGAAAACGCAGTGCACCCAGGTAAATAAGGAACAAGATGAATACAGAAGTTAAACGAGCATCCCACACCCGAAAGGTACCCCACATAGGCCTTCCCCGAAACCCCCCAGTCACTAACGTAAACAAAGTAGAAAAAGCACCAATTTCTGTACCGGTTCCGGAAGAGCGAAGAAAAAGGGGATGTTTTGTTAATGGGAACAAGGAACTGTTTATAGCTGTCGCGATATAAATAACTATACTCATCCGAGCCGCAGGAACATGTACATACGAAATACGAGAATTTCCACCTTGTTGAAGATCTGGTGGTGCTACCCGAAGACTTAAATGAATAGCCATCGCTGTTAAGAACAACCGAGATCCAATGAGAATTTGCGCGTAGCTTTTTGTCTTTGACATAAAAAAATAAGGTTGTAATAACGAAACTGACATTTTCTTTTTCCTTGCCTTGCAAGTGGAACAAGAAAGACTATATAGTGATTTTGATTCTATAAACAATCAAAGGATTTCGCATGCTTTCCATGGAATGACGGAATTCCCCTTGCTTAGTTTTCGCTCCGCTCGTGCGTGGCACTCCTTGCTTGCGGAGCGGCATATCGGAAAAAGAAGGATTTACTTTCTATACGGGCCCGTCCCCTCTTACCCCTAACTAACGATTATGCTGCTCTCGCCTTTTTGTAATCTTCTCTTTCCAAAATTCACTACTAATTTTGACTACCTCCTTAGTCACCCTATCCACTCTCGTCCTGTTTTCGGGTTCCCTTTCAGGGGATGAGGATATTTCGATGATTTCTCCCTCCGTAGGTGGAAAACGCGTGGGTGAGTAGAGTCTGTGCTTTGCTTTGGGGGGCACCGGCAAGAAGCTTCTCGGCCACCCTACTCTGACTTGATTAGCTACTTACTAGTAACTAGGATCGTTCAAACAGTCAGTCAGCAATGCGTACTTCTTTCCTAGTTGAGTGGATCTGCGTAGCAGAGCCCAATCTTCTACCACAAGCTCTGACCTGACTTGTTGTACTTGATTCACCCACGTAAATAGACAAGGGCTTTCATCCCATAAAAGAGAAGTGAGTCCGCATGTCGGCAAATGATTTTGAATTGGAACTGGCCACAGAGGAAACCGAAGCCCTAACTCCCCATTCTTTCTATCTTACATCGCCATCGAGCCCTGGCTGTAGAGTCACAGGTTTCTAATCGCAATGGATTTATGTTTTCTTTGGCTTTTCCATTCGCTTCGTTCAACCGATAGATAGCTCGGCTTCTATTAGCTGAGAATGGTTTTGTCAAGGAAAGGTTTCGCTATACAACAACAATGAACTCACTTCTGATCAAATTGGATGAATCGGTAATCTTTCTCTGTCTTGTGAGAGAGAGTCACTTGCTGTATTGAGAGCGGGTGGGTGACATGCATTAAGCGAAATCAGTTGTTATGTTTTTGATCTTCTTTGCGCGAGAAGACCCTTGACTGAGGAGACGTGTTTGGCTTGGATGATACCGCTATGCTCCTATTCACTTTCAGAGACCGCTCTGAGTTTGCCGCAGGCAACCCTTTCACTAAGAACATTTTCGCCATTAACGAAATGCCACTATTCCACAATGCTTCTTTGATTTATGTGTAGGAGCGGTAGTAGTGAAGAAAATGGAGGGAGAAGAAAGAAAGCGATGTGACACGAGAATAGATCACATCCGACAGCCAGCCATGCCATTAGATAGATCCGCTCTTAGTCTTCTGCAGGATGAGATGAGATCCGCTTGGTCTTGTGATAGGGGCTTGAGGAGGAAGAAGAGGGGATTTCTGAAAAAAAGAATGAATCTCCTTATTTATAGGGAACAGGACGTGTGACTTCCTCAAACGAAACGAATGTGGCTTTCGTGATAAGGCAAATCCTTCGTTCGGTACAATCAACATATTGAATCTACGCTCGCTCGGCTCGGTGCTGAATGAACTCCTTCATTGATTCCGGGCTGCTCGTAGGGGGACTGTGAAAGCAAGCGTAGGAGATAAAAATGTGAGTCCGATGGGTAAAAAAGGGAAGCAGGAAAGGGTTCTGATGTGAATTCTTCTTGTTTGTATATCTATCTCAGCCCTTGCTTGAAAACCTAAAAATTGACTTGCATCTTCCCTTATCACACTACACTTTCTCTTCCTTATTCCATTTCACTGAGCTAAGCAACACTTTTTCACGTATTCACCCTTAGAGAAATTGGTCATATTGATCTGTCGTCTTGTTCTCGATAGGAACTTGCTGCTGTCTTGGTTGGTTTGAGAGCAGGCACTGTCTATATATCCAAAACCGGAGGAGGGATCACAGACGATCGGAGATTTTGGATTGAGATGGATGGTTGTGCTTGAAGTTACGAGTCGGGTAATGCTAAGTTGAATCGGCTGATCCGTTTCATCCTCTTTCGGCAAAGGAAGTTGGACTTTAGTTAGCTAAAAAAACTGTACCAGCAGCCTGTCTGTGCCCTTTGAGTCTATAGCCGCCAAATCTAAAGATTCCTTAAGTTTTCGTACGGCTTCTTTTCTTTTTTCAATGATCGGTGACAATGAATGCTACGAATGTTCGCTTCCACTAATGTCGTCTAAGAATTGTGAGGTGCCCATAGCTTCCCGGAAGAAGAAGAGTCATTGTCGTTTCCTGACCGATATGGATGCACATATTTACCCTCGCCTCGGGAAATACCACCAGTAGAGTCTGCGGAAGGTGTCGTTCAGGAGAGATGCTGGGCTCTAGATATGCGAGTGAGATACCCGCCCTCGGTCATGACCTGGGTTGAAGAAGGAATCTATGTTCTTGGAAGCAAAGAAAGAACTCCGGTATTCCGGCCTTAGATTTTTGCTCTGTAGGGGCTACCCTATGGGCTGTTATCTCAAGGTCCTGGTTAGGCTCTTCTTGTTGTCTCTTAGAAGCTCAAAAGAATTGTCTCTTGTGGGAGTGCCCAATAAGGATGAAGAGACCTGGTTACTTGAAGGTACCTTTATAAATGAATAGTGAAAAGGTTACCTAGCCTATGATCCTCCATATCCTCCAGAGATTGACTACGAGCCATACCCAGCGGGATACATATTGCCCAAATTGAACCTAAAAGATGGACCAAAAGAGCATTTGGCGAGGTTCATCGCTCAGCGTGGAGATACTTCTGGAAACTCTAACTTGTTATTTAGGTTTCACCCTCGTCGCTTACCCACATAGCTTTCTCTTGGTATACCTACCTCTGTGCCTCCTAATTCCGTGAAGTCCTGGGAGCATATGTGCGATTTATTCAGGCGGATTCCGACCTTCTAAAGAAAGAAGTCAGTCACTACTGACGACTTGAGGAAATGCATCCAGGAACCGACAGAGAAAGCCCAGGAGTTCATTGCTCGATTCAGACTCTTGGCGATGCAATGTTCGGAGCCTATTCCCATTAAAAAAAACAAGTCTCTATTTGGGATTGCATTATGAATTGAGAATTCCTCTTGCTCCTGTCGGGATAACGACATTTGCGCAGTTAATAGAACGAGCTTCAGAATTTATGGATATTATTAAGGAGAAAGAGGTGAAAGCTATCTCATTCCCAAGAATGGCTCAAACTAAGTCGTGACAGACGTTTCAAAAAAGTTTGTACCACAGTAGATGAAGAATAAGGGCAAAGAACATAAAGAGCAAAAGAAGTACAATTTCTATCTCGTTCACACTTCAAAGTTGTTTGAAGTTCTTATGTCCTTTGGAGCTCTCGAGTTGCCTGACTCCGATTAAAAACCTTTTCCAGGTGCTGAAAACAATTCCTGCTACTGTCAGTGTCACAGGAGGATGGGTCACGGCACAGGCTATTGTGGAACACTGCTTTATATTATTCAAGATTAGATTGCTAATTAAGAATTAGACTAGTCCCCAGAAGGGTAAAAAAAAAAGATCCATTGCCGAATCTGAAAGAGTACAGTCCAGAGACGGGCAAAGCTGTCCAATTGAATGAAGCATAGTGCATCTTTCATTAAGTGAGATTCCAATTCCATCTGTTACGGCTAGGAAGCGGATGAGTGGCCGTATTCGACCACCTCTTTATCTTACGGCTAGTTCCTTTAGATTCGGGAAAGTTTTCCTGGGGAAGGGAGATAAATTGTTTGTTTATCTTCCCTTTTTTTGAACCATTCTTCTTCTCGATAGCCAGATAGCATAAGAATATTGTTACTAAGAAAGCAGCAAATCCCTTCTTTCTACGAAGAAGCTAAATAGACTTAAAAAAAAATGACCTTGCAACAGAAGTTTTTTTTAGTAGTCCACTTTGACTGATAGATCCCAGATCTTCAATTACCAGCCCCAAAAGTGCCACCCTATTTTGGTAAAATAAGATATGCGTAGCGCTTCATATGAACATGCCTCTATCAATTGAGAGGCTCTAACTGAGCTCTTGAATGCTCTTAGGCTACCGTAACGAGAAGAATGAATTCCGACGCGAGCATTCCATCTTACAGTAATCCCTTCCTTTTTCCCTATTGATTGATTATCCGATTTGAACCAACAATTCATCCTTATGGAAAAGAAGGGATGCTACTTTCCGTGTCGTGTCGTGATTACCCACCACTTGTCCTTGTACGCGGTAAAATATATAGTATGCTTTCTATGAAAGCTCGTAAGATCCGCTGACAAAACAGAAAACCAATTCACTCGCTCAGTCTCTTTGACTAAATGGTTAAAGCACTTAACCGGCTTACCTTTTTCAGCTGCATCGTACCGTGGGTCAAACTCTGTATGTAGATAGAGCCCCTATGCTCCTAATGTAGAGCTGGAACTACAACAGTTACCGTGGAATCCGCGATCACACATGAGTTACAGTTGTTTTTCCGGTGAAGCTAGTACTTTACTTGAGTATACCATACTTTTTGTGTTGGAAACACCATTGTCACACGGGTCTAATAAGAATATTGACTGGCAGGTGAGCTAAAAGCCAACACCTGAGTCAGTCAGTCTTCCACTTCAGTTGCTGGTTGGGTAGGTCAAACCGCGAGTACGAGATAACTCAGAGGCACTGTAATACCTATCGATGTTGGTTGTCAGTCTTCGGCATTGATTTTCCTTGAGCGGAGGAAATGGTGCTTTGTCGATCCGATTTCTCACTTCTTCTCTTACGAGATTTCTAGTTTCATGAAAAGAGCGCTCTTTCTATCAACGCAGGGCTCAGACCTTTTTACAGCAGTTGAATGGGTTTAGCTTAGAATTGAATCATGCCCCCGCAAGATTGGCTGGCCATTGAGGACTTGTTCCGATGAGTTTTCAAGTGCCGGCGAGGCACGGGCTTAGTAAGTGAATCGGCAAGTTGGTCAGAAGTATGAACATGAGAAATACGCAATTTACCAGTAGCAACTTGATCTCGAACGAAATGGAAGTCAATGGCAATGCGCTTCATACGAGAATGGAACACGGGGTTGGCGCAAACATAAGTGGCACTTACATTGTCACAATAGATGACTGGAGTGGGTGAGATTTGAACTTTCAGCTCTTGAAGAAGATTCATGATCCAATTGACTTCAGCGGCAGTGGAGGCAATGGCCCGATATTCGGCTTCGGTGGAGGATCGAGCAACTGTCTTTTGCTTTTTATAACTCCAAGAGATAGGATTGGCTCCAAGGAAAACAACATAAGCTGAAGTGGAAGTTCGATCATTAGGATCACCGGCCCAATCGGCATCTGCAAATGCGTGAAGAGTGCGAGGAGAATTCTTACGGAGCAAGAGACCTTAGTCAAGAGTGCCAACTAGATATCGGAGGAGGCGTTTTACAGCACACCAATGAAGTGTGGATGGGCAATGCATGAACTGAGAGAGCTTGTTGATGGCAAAGGAGACGTCGCCGGGTCTGGTAGCCTTGACATATTGAAGAGCACCAACCATGCGTAGGTACAGGTACGGATCAGCCACTGGATCACCTTCATGTTGAGAGAGCTGACGGCTGCTAAAGGAGTTATCAAGGTTGTGAATTAAGCATATTAGCTCGCTGCAGAATGGTTTTCATGTAGTGCTCTTTAGATAGAAGTAACCCGTGTTTGCTCGGCTTTGATCCCAAGAAAGAAAGTTGACCGAGATCTTTAGATGGCTTTGTGGGGCAGGGGAAATTTCGGATCAGAGAAGCACGCCCGGTGAGTAACTAGGAACCTATGCTCGCTGGAACATGAACTAGCTGATAGGATCGTTGCATCTTTCGCTTATTGTTCTACGCACCTTAACTCATCCGGAAAGCGCTGGTTCGAACCCGGCTCGCTACAAGGAACAACTGGTGCAACCCTTCCTCTATTGATTGGGATTCTTCCTCATGATTCAAGTTCTCCATTTACCATGTTAGTAGGAAAGTGATGTTACCAAAGGAAAGATAGTACGAAATAAATTAAAATTCGTGGTTGTGATGTGAAATATGCTTCTAACTGTAGTCCTAGTAAAAAGTCATTTTATAAGGAAAGCTCGGCCTACATACTGTGTGCTAGCACCTCCTCCGGATGGTACTGCAAAGAAAGAATATCCAGTTGCTTTCCTTCTATCGTGTAAATGCGCCATAGTCTTTCTTCGTATTCCTTTGTCTCCGGCCACTTCCTGGCACGTTGACTCTGGTAGTCTTTTCCTCAGATCTCTTTCTCAAGTTTTTTTCTTAAAGTTGATGTATGCTGTACCTCTGGCTTTCGAATAGCTCGCTGAAAAAAGATAATGAAGAAAAAGAAAAGAATGAAAGCTATTGGACAGAGATACAATGCTACGGCTGCTGCTAAAGCTACAGCATCATATGGCTTGCTCCCCAACAATGAGCCTAGCACCTTATGACCGGACCGGGTATAAAGGAGGACATTCTCCATTACATTCGAGCTATACTTTCTGAATGAGAAAGAGTTGGGCTTACGAGCGAATCACCCAAGACCTCTAGAGGAGTACTAAATATCTAGTCTCTCCCCACTGGCCCTCGCTCTTGTAGCTAGTGAAGTTGAAGTGGTTCTCTCCTTATCACATCTAGCTCTAAGAAAAAGGAGTTTAACCTAATTAATTTCGACTCGACAGTTGATGCTACTGAAAAAGAGAATAGAATTGCTCCAGATTTCGACTGAAATAAGGGAAGATATCATGTTAGTGGGTAGAATGAAGGCTTAATTTCGTTTTGAAGATCTTGACAATCAATCAACTCAAACTTGCCCTTTTACTCATGTAAATCGGAGCTTACAGAAAAGAGAGAAGTCACGATAAGTACAAAGATGAGCTTGACTTCGCATGGCCCCGGCTCTTCCTTAAGAGACCTGGAAGGACGGACCCATCTCTTTTTATGATTCATTTATACTAGGGTGTTTCAATATAATATAAGACAAGCCAAGAGTTTCTATATTGACTCTCGCATATATATCGAACCGGTGTGTTGAGTAAATGACTAGTTTAGTTGGGTAGAAAGGAATGGTAGCACAGTGCTACATGAACGACTATAACAAGTAGCTTTTTTCTGGTGATAAGGAAGGCACTAGTTGGCTCAGCAGTAGTTAGTTAAGCAGGTTCCAAGGCAGGCGAGACAGTGGAATGCCTAGGGACAGCTTGATATGCACCAAGGAAAGTTGGAGCGAAATGGGCTGGTGGCTCAGTTGCTACAGGACTAGTGAAACGAGCAGTCAGCTCAGTCAAGAGCAGGTAAGTTCAAAAGATGCCGGAAGAAAGAGTGGACAAATCCATAACATCTCGAACCTTAATCCGAACCAATCCTATCTTTCCTCTTACTTATTAGGCTTTGTGTCTGCCTCTGACAATTCCAACGCTACTAGTCAATGGTATAGAGGGCGAAAGCGCTTTGTTCCGAACAAAGAGTAGAAGAGTTCAAAGAAGTCCACAGTACATATAGAAATTGAAAAGAGACAAATCCTTCTTGTTGCTATAGAATCCTTCCTTTCCATAATCTTATTTTTGTCGACGATGAAGACGAGCTAGCTAGAACGAGTAAAAAAGCTGGTGATAGCTCCTATTGTTCTCCAAAGGGCTAGCTAGATCACTTCCTAAAACCTTAAGCTAAAACCAGTACTTACCCAGCTGCTTCCTCCTTTGATGCTTTCTAACCGATTGAAGGAACGCCTATCTTATTCTTTTTCTTACAGCAGGGCAGAGGATTTCACAGTTAGCAAATCTTTCTTCTTTCCTTGCAACCTTGGATCGATATGGTTCATTCCTGGGCTATGCTCTTTCAACGGTTGACAGAAGAGGGGGATACCATTCCCTCCGTTACCTATTCTATTCCTTTGACTGATCACATCAACCAGTGCTTAACAACTTCTACTGCTACCGTGATTCCAATCCCTTCGATAGGTTTCTGTTTTGATAGGATTTATCAGTTCTATTTGAAGATATAAGAATTGCAAAACAAAAAGGGGTGTTCGCTTCGAGAGTTTCATTAAGGTTACTCGTTTCATTTCTTTTAGCAAGAGCAAGCCAAGAAACAGAATGCAAGATAGAAATCAGATTGAAAGTGCAGTTGGTGCCTCGAGGGAACATTTGAATTCTCGGTATCACTTATAAGTTAGTTTTAGGTGCTGGTAGAGAAGATTGACAGATAGGAAGTAGGTTTCATATCTCTTGTATGGAGTTGTAGTTTCCATACTTTTATTCAGTATTGGAATTCTCTCTTCTGCTTCTACAGATTGCAAGGCAGTGAATTGACTTATCGATTTGCCTCTATCAGTCCTGCTTGTCGTATCCAAGTAAGCAAATAAGAATATTAGTTGCAGTAGTGCAAGTCCATTATCAGATTCCAAACCATAAAGAAGAATAAAAGGAGTCTCTGTCGTTTACATACTATTACCAAGGAAGAAAGAAGATAGACGTTTCGGGAGTTTAATTAGTGCTCCCTTTCTTCCGCTTGCTTAGTGGTTTACGTGGAGTGAGTAAGAGGCAAGATTTGAATTGCAGCGAAAAGTACGAGTTAGCTATCGGCAAGGCGCGTGCGGTGCAATTATCAGATTAAAAAACACAAATAAAAATTTCAAAGCAGTAAGGTTAGCTATCAGCTTCTCGCTTTGCCTTTATCGTGTCCATAGTTTTAGTAGTTGTATCTAGCGTTTAAGTAAGTCACTTATAAGAAAGTTAGCTTGTCGTTTCACTTGCTTGAGTTCTCGTTTCAGTACTATATAGCAACATAGAATTTAGATTTAAAGTCAGCTATACCAGCTAGAAGGTTAAAGGAAATAAGAATGAAACCCACAAATCAGATATAAAAGTAGTAGAAGCTGGCTATGTAGTTTCGAGAGTAGCTTTTTCGTACTGCCTTTGCTTCCTCGTTTACGTAGCTTAATTACTCTTTAGCATTATAGCAATACGATACCAGATTTCAAACAGGAGAATGAGAGCCTGGCATCAGGTTTCCAGGCAGGTATTAGTAATCAAAGGAGTAATAAGATTTCAACTCACAAGTAGGACAGCAACTCGAATTGAAGATTGAAAGCCTGGCATGAGTTTTCGTATCTGTAGTTTTACCTGGAGTATTCGTAGCTGTTATAAGCTTGAAAGCAGGAAAGAAGAATGAGAGTTTGGTATCCTGAGTAGTAGGCAGGCTTGGCTCGTTTAGATTGATTTCTTGCTCGCTCCCTCGTATAGAGAGGTTGAGAAAGGTGTTATCGGTTCTACAGGTTAATAAGGGAATTAAAGAATTGAAGTTAGCTTTTCGCTTCCATAGTAGTCAGTCACTTATAAGCTTGGTGTTTATAGAGTAGTAGCCGTTTCGTACGTAGCTTTTCTTTCTCGATTGCAAGCTTCCCTGCTCGGTTACCATGTTGTTTATAGTCTTTTACCAACTCATAAATAAGAATAGCAAGTTGTGGCAGCAGTTCTTGTATCAGCAGTCTTAGCAGTGAATTACAGATTTAGAGTAACAAATAGGAATTCTAGTCGTGATTCTAGTTTTCAAGAGTATTAGCAAGCATTAGTCGTATCCGAAGCAGCTACAATTCTTGCAAGCCAACTACAAGATTGAAAGTAGGAATTTCGATTTGTAGCCGTGATATTTCTTTGTTGTTTATATTGTATTAGCTGCTCCCATATAAGTAAGTAAGCCAGCTATCGGAATACAAGAAGTTATGCCGTAAGCTTACTTATCGTTTACATAGTTTTATCAAGATAGAATAGAAGAACTCAAGTCCAGTAAGAAGAATAAAAGCTGTGATTAAGCTTCTCGGCTCTCTGTCTTTTAGTAAGCAGACGAGTAAGCAAATAAGGTTTCAAGACAAGCATTAGTAGTAGGGGTATTAACTCTTGTATTAAGCAGTAGTTTCCCTTGTTTTAGCCACTAAGTTATCAGAACTGAAAGTAGTATTTAAGCTTGACTTGGCGTCTCGATAGTATTAATAGCTGTGGCAAGCTTTCAAGTACGAAGTGAAGAATGTAGGTCAGCTATCAGGTTTCCGTTCTACTTAGAAGTTTGTATGCCCTTTAGAGGAATCCAAGGAGAATACAAGAATTCAAGCCGGATACCAGATTGAAAGTGGAGTTGCCGCTGAATACGTATCATTCTATTTCTCAGGTATAAGCTTTCAAGTCGGACATAAGAATGCAAGTCAGCGAATCTGCTTGTAGTTTAAGTAGTATTAGCAACATAGAAAGGAAGTGCCGAATGAAGATCGTAAGCAGCGATTCCTGTTTGAGTAAGTTCATTACAGAATCGAAGTCAGGTCAGTCAACAGCGAAGTTAACGGACCCGGTAGTGACTACTGACTTTTTCTCTTAGGCTATTAGGTTAGGCTAGGGATCGGTTTCTTTAGCGCCTAAACGCTATTCTACCCAAGCCAAGCTGCTTCAACCGAAGGAATGAGAGCAAGCAAGTCCAGGGTTTTTGTGCAAGTCACTGTCTTTCTGAAAATAGGCGAGCTTCTATACTATAGCTAGGGAGAAGAGAGGTGTTGACACGAGAAAGACTAAAGACGGGAGAGCACGCACACACCATCCTCGGTTTCGAGCAAGAGAGAGAAGAACTCGAATTGTGGTTGGTTTAATGACCTAAAGGTTTCATGATAGTCGATGCCTTCCTCTTGATTGTACCCCACTACCCAACGAAAGCTCATAGGCGGCTTAGGCAACTAAAGAATTCCTTGGATAGCGATCCAAACAAGCCAAAGCGTAGGGGTGCCTTTTTCTTATCTAGTAGTTCGGTTTTTTTACTTGACTCCCAATCCACTAGTGTTAAGCGAAGATTCCAACCACGTCGTGCCACGAGGCTATGATATACTAAATGGGGAGAAGGGGCCTTTCCCTAAGGCTGTCAAGTACCGATACGATCAGAATAACGAGTGGAAGTGCCAAATGCACTTTCCTATCTATGAGAATATGGGCGCGGCACAATAATATAATAGAAAGGAGTCTTCCCTTTCTTTTCTTTAAGTAGTAGGGGCAGCTAGTCTAGTCTATTCTGTAGGCTACTCTAGACCGTCGCCGCCTTCCTCTTCAATCTTCGCTATAACGTACGTTATCTGCGATTCGTTCTTTAGTGAGGCTTAACTAAATTAATTAATAAGGGAGGGAAGAGTTACGTACCCCCTTTCCTGGCGCATATAAATAAGAAAACATTTGCTACCTACCAACGGTAGTCGAAGTAGCTCTTTCTTGACTTGTCTGCCTCTATATGGGAATTCCCAGTAGTGTTAGCAGTAGGAATGCTTGGCCTATAGAATTAGGTAAGGAAGAAGAACGCTTGAGCATGGATTCTTTACCAGTTCTTGGTGCCTTACCAGTCATAACCCAGATCAGAATGGTAGACTGCAGAGAGGTGTCTTTTGTTGTTTTTCTGCGGCCAACCTGAAAGAGTTTGAGCCAACCAGTACACAACAGGTTTACCATACCGCCAGGGACTACCAACCCAGCATGGTACACCAGTTTGCTACAATTCGTCTAAAAGAAGCATCAAAAACGGAAAAGCAACTGGCTGGCACAGGTCAAGTTCTACTTAGGCATGTACTAGTGACTCAAATACCCAGTACTGTGAAATATAAGAACTGCAACTTGTAGACTTATATTGAATACCGTGAGCATAACATATAAGTAACAATCCCAAATAACATAATAAAGAAATCAAAAGAAATACTATCTATCTGCAAAAAATGAGTTACTATCTTAGTCCTTGAAAGGGAAAGACGGTATTGGGTTTGTGAACTCACTGGCAACCTGTCTTCGAGGTTCTGCTCTTCCTGGCTTTATTGCCTTAAGTTAAGGTTTCGAAAAAGAGGGGGAATAGAAGGAATGAAACTGTGCGTAGAATCAACGGGAAAGATCATCTCTGTCTTGGTACTTGCCCGAAGAAGACGAATCAATCAGTCTTATTCTAACCTGTCAAGCCAGTGAAGTTCTATGAGCTGAGGGTCGATGGATGCAATTGAGCTCTCCTGAAAGGCTTTTCGTTCGTAACATGAGTAGTTACTCACTGGAGAGCGAAAGCTCAAGCTCGACTGAAAGGAGAGGGCTGTGTCTTTTTAGACTATTTCTGATAATATGCACAAAAAAGGAAACTATACTAGACGCTAATACTACGAGTTGGTCAACAATCCAGACCGACCGTACGTACGCTGATCCTACTTCAGTTTCCAGCGAAGCTTATCCGGAACCTGGCATAGATAGAAGGCACTTGCTTGCTCGCCTGTTGTATCACTTCCAGTTTTTTTCAATTCCAACTTCCTTTGCACTGTCAGCGAAGCTTGCCCCACAAGAGCTATTGCTACAGATCGTTCTTAAAAAGAAGGAATTCTCCGATCGAAATCTCATGTTCCGCAATCAATGAAGTACTTTTCTCCTTTAAAATAAATACGGCGCATCCATCGATTTTATCCTCTAGGCGACCTATGACTAATTTACCACGCTCACATACACCAGACATATCAGTTATATGAACAGGCTTGGTATCGACCCATAAACCATTCTTAATTACTCTCAATCCACCTGTGTGCCACTCTCAATTGTGAAACTCAACCAACGCTCCGCGCCTTTACTTTAGACTCTAGTTTTCATAAACCCAGAGTATCATTGCATACATAGTCTGGTGGAAGGGGAAGCACATCATTTCTCGGTAAGATATTGGTCACAAAAAGTACAATTTGAACTTTGCACCAGCCTCATCTGGCTTTTTCCAGCCCCACATTTATGTAAGCTACTAGGCTTCGCCTAAGCCCAAGCTTTGCTCTTTGAATTAGTTTGGTCATAGTGCACTTCCTTTGTATAAATAAACAAGCCAACTTCCGAAAAGCTCTGCTTGTAACTAACCAGAAAGAAAAGCTCTTCGTCGACAGTTATTGCAAACTTAATCCTATACTAACTAATTGCATTCCTACTTTTGCTATATAAGTCCACCGCATTAAAGTAGTCTTAAATTAAGCATTCATTCTCTTGAGATCAAGTTCCTTCCTTTTAGGGCAATGCTCGGTAGCAGCATAAGTGGCAACAGTGCTTGACTAGGTAGCCGCGTATAGGAATAGAAGAGATAGAAAAAGAAGTAAGACCTGGTACATTGCTAAACATTAAGTATAAAAAGGTGGAAGGTTGGCCTTTATGCGACTTATGAACTGCTTTCCCCACTGAATCATTAGATCACCCGCTTATGTTCCCTAGTTGTCCAGGTGTGACCTAGTTTGCTTAGTAAGTATGGAAGGACAAAAGACGAGTACAGATGACTACTATTCTCCGGCAGAAAGTCACTCATTTCCTCTTAAAGGTCCCAAAGATATGAGTAAAAAACTCTTCCAAATCAAAGATTTGCCTATTCTTCGTAGTACGAGAATACTCTTACTTCTCATTGACACAGACGAGAAAGAAGTAGAATAAAGGAAGAATGTTAGTAAAAGGAAAAGCAAAATCCATTATATATGCTATATCTCATTCACTGAGTAGTGCAATAAGCAACTATTCGTTGACACCAACTCACTTATACTTGAAGACAGGAACATAGTAAAGTCAGCTAATCCATTGACACATTCTCTATTCTAAGACAAGAAAAAAGAGTAACTGAAGAATAGTACTCTTTCTATTGTTCATTTCCTATGAATCTTTCTTCATTCACTTCATTGAAAAGATATTGTGCATTTACCGAATTTCCTGTCATAGATAGTCTAGTGAAGCTAGCTTACTAATGCCAAGAACTACTACTCACCAAAACCTATCCTTACTAATACACGGCTATATGATATTCTGATTTATTATTCTATTTCTATATTTACTCATATTCTAGTTTCGTAAAGCTATACTTTAGAGAAGGAAAGAGAGATTCTAGGACCACTTGCCCAACTGGAGCCTCTTGCCTTCAATTTCAATGAGTTGCTTGATGGAATGCAATAGGCAATCGGCTAGATGGCACATCCAACCTGTTCACAGTTTTATGCTGCTGGCACTTCAGAAACCAGAGCTGGGATTGGTAGCGGTTCCACTTCTCAAGTTTGCAGCCACTAAATAATTTTCTGCCTCTGGATCCGGGTCATTGAATTAGAGCCATTGGAGCATCCTCTTATCTTTCGTAAGGACCATTTTCAGGTGTGCTGTTTAGCTCTTCTTCAATCACTTGGTTTATCCTCCCATCCTCACTCCTTAACTAGGAGATACTCCATCGGTATTTGTATTGCTGGTTCCTCTGGTGGTAGGACCTCTTGCAAAATAGCCATATTGTGAAAAGTATTCTCATCAAAGGGAAAAGGAGTATCTCCCCGGATTGACATCACTATGTCTGATATATCTTTAGTTTCCTGCAGTGGTGTGTATTTATTTAAACTTAGGTTATTCGTCTTTCCATCAATTGCTTTCGTCTTCTGTCATCTGCACCGGGGTTATGCTCCGCTTTTGTTTCTAGCACTTCACTTTTGATACGGCAAATACATAGTTCTAACGAGACTCCTTCCCAGCGAGTACATGTGCCTATCGCTTTTCGTGGAACCGACCCAGCTACTTTTCTATAGTAACCCCGTTACTGCTGGTAAGGCCCCAAGAGGTTAGCGTTCAGCCTGATGCTCTATAGGGAGGGGAGTCCGTTAGGCTGCACTGTGGCTTTCACATGGATCCAGTGTTTATAGGGAGGGGCTCTCTTCGCTCTTGCTAACGCCCTTTTGATCTCGGTCTTGTGTACCAAACGGGTAAAGTAAGACGTCTGACATTAAGCGGTAAGCGGGGTGCCCCTATTTGGTGCTGTAAAGCGGCGAATTTCTTTTCCTCTCTAACTCCTCTCTTTCCATCCAGCCTTAGTGGCCCCTCTCTGATAAGGTTTTAAATCAAAACGAAAATCAAATGCAAAATCTGGTCCGATGGCTCTTCTCCACTAACCACAAGGATATCGGTACTCTATATTTCATCTTCGGTGCCATTGCAGGAGTGATGGGCACATGCTTCTCCGTACTGATTCGTATGGAATTAGCCCGACCCGGCGATCAAATTCTTGGTGGGAATCATCAACTTTATAATGTTTTAATAACGGCTCACGCTTTTTTAATGATCTTTTTTATGGTTATGCCGGCGATGATAGGTGGATTTGGGAATTGGTTTGTTCCGATTCTGATAGGTGCACCTGACATGGCATTTCCACGATTAAATAATATATCATTCTGGTTGTTGCCACCAAGTCTCTTGCTCCTATTAAGCTCAGCCTTAGTAGAAGTGGGCAGCGGCACTGGGTGGACGGTCTATCCGCCCTTAAGTGGTATTACCAGCCATTCCGGAGGAGCAGTTGATTTAGCAATTTTTAGTCTTCATCTATCAGGTGTTTCATCAATTTTAGGTTCTATCAATTTTATAACTACTATCTTCAACATGCGTGGACCTGGAATGACTATGCATAGATTACCACTTTTTGTGTGGTCCGTTTTAGTGACAGCATTCCTACTTTTATTATCACTTCCGGTACTGGCAGGGGCAATTACAATGTTATTAACCGATCGAAACTTTAATACAACCTTTTTTGATCCAGCAGGAGGGGGAGACCCAATATTATACCAGCATCTCTTTTGGTTCTTCGGTCATCCAGAGGTGTATATTCTCATTCTGCCTGGATTCGGTATTATTAGTCATATCGTATCGACCTTTTCAAGAAAACCGGTCTTCGGGTATCTAGGCATGGTTTATGCCATGATAAGTATAGGTGTTCTTGGATTTCTAGTTTGGGCTCATCATATGTTTACTGTGGGCTTAGACGTTGATACGCGTGCCTACTTCACCGCAGCTACCATGATCATAGCTGTGCCCACTGGAATCAAAATCTTTAGTTGGATCGCTACCATGTGGGGAGGTTCGATACAATACAAAACACCCATGTTATTTGCTGTAGGGTTCATCTTTTTGTTCACCATAGGAGGGCTCACTGGAATAGTTCTAGCAAACTCTGGGCTAGACATTGCTCTACATGATACTTATTATGTGGTTGCACATTTCCATTATGTACTTTCTATGGGAGCCGTTTTTGCTTTATTTGCTGGATTTTACTATTGGGTGGGTAAAATCTTTGGTCGGACATATCCTGAAACTTTAGGCCAAATCCATTTTTGGATCACTTTTTTCGGGGTTAATCTGACCTTCTTTCCCATGCATTTCTTAGGGCTTTCGGGTATGCCACGTCGCATTCCAGATTATCCAGATGCTTACGCCGGATGGAATGCTCTGAGCAGTTTCGGTTCTTATATATCCGTAGTTGGGATTCGTCGTTTCTTCGTAGTTGTCGCAATCACTTCAAGCAGTGGAAAGAACAAAAGATGTGCGGAAAGTCCTTGGGCTGTTGAGCAGAATCCAGCCACACTAGAATGGTTGGTACAAAGCCCTCCAGCCTTTCATACTTTTGGAGAACTTCCAACTATCAAAGAAACTCAAGGAGAACTTCAAACTAGAAAATAAAAGAACCTAAAACAGGAAAGGAAGTGGAAACCGCCACTTTCCACTTCCTACTGGATGCGCCCCTTTTTCCAGAACAGAATACTTCTGTGCTGTGCTGGAGTGAAGAAGCCACTTCAGTACACGGGGCAGTAAGGAACTCAGCACCGAAAGGAACTGGTCTAACAAACGAGAACTACATATGGTCTGAGACTTACTTCCTTGAAAAGAGGAAAACTAGTTATGTAGACAGTAGCCGTTCATTTCGGTTGCTCGACCAAAAACAGTCAATGAATCCATTATATGCCTGCAATTTCCATAAGACCGATGATACTTACCAGAAGTGAAGTACAGAAAAGCGGGAAATTGCATATTAGGAATAATAAACTTAAGATGTTCATCTCCAATCCAAACTTAGCCTACTCTACATTATCATATGGTCCCGCGGGCAACCAACGAGGGATGGTCACATTTGTAAACAATAGAATCGCCGTCCTCAAAAAGAATTTTCGCATTGGATGGTCGGGACTTAGAAATGAATGTGAAACTGGCAGCAGGCGCATCAAAGAAAGAAATCTGAGAGGGGAGGTGGACTCGCTTCAAAGAGTTTAATGACCACTGGGATGGGACACCTACTAGCAAATCACAAACACTATAAGTAGAAGAGGAAAGATTGAATTAACGCCTCACTATACTCATGAAAAAAAGCAAATCGAATGGGATCATCGAAAACTGGCTTTAGCTAGCTTGGAAACAAAAGGTCGCGGGCACATCGTTTTTCATTTCAAAGAAGTTCGCCGCTACTAAGCTATACTATAGGCTCTAAAGGTCTTACTTTAAGAGTACTCCTATTATGTATGGGTGGATCCGCTCTACGTAATGAAGCCAGCCTAATTGGATAGCAGCAGGACTTGCGAAGTACCCAGGCAGGATAGTAAGCTACTCATAAGGTTTTAGGGAATGGCGTTTGGACTCCAAGTCTATGCCTCCAACCATGTTACAAGTGCCCAAGTCTAAGTTCTTCCAAGAGTTCAGACAGGGGATAGGGTATTTACCGGTAAGCTCTTTCTCAATGCATATTTAGAAATCGATGGGGGTGGGTCGGATTTTAAAAGAAAGGACCCCTATTACGGAAGTAGCTCAGTCAGTCAGCTATCTTGAACGTTCTTTGCAAGCACTATTGAGCACTAAGCAACTCTTGCTGTCCCTAAAGGGCCCTTCTACCTTTTCAGAGATAGCTGGTACATGACATCCATTATATGCTATTTTGGAAGTGAGAGAATGCACAACATACTGACAGATAGGCCAAAGGCTCCCTTGGCTCCAAAAAGGAAGGACGGTGCCCTCTTTCTCGCTACATCGGTTTTCGTTTGGTTTATGCTTGCTTTCGTACTGTGTGTGATCTTTCCGACCTCTTCTCTTCCTTTCTTTTTGGCGAAGAGAAAAAACGGGACCATGAGCACAGGAGCCGCAGGCGAGGGTACATGGACCGCATACAGGGTAGTTCCCCGCACTTGAAGCATAGCCCACGAGCACGGCGATAAGTTCGTTTGGTAAACAAACGGCTCTGCCCTAGCTTCTACTTCCTAGTTGCATTGATATCTAGGTTCCAGTGTAGTAAGTCTTCCAAATGTATAAACACTTTTCTGGTGTGGTTGAACCTATGATTATGATCGGTTGGGCAATCCGCCTATACTATAGCCTGCCTTGGTCCCGGGCGGGCGGCACCTAGCTATAAAAAAAGTGGGCGTATCAGAAGAAAAGAATGGTTTCCTGCAGTACTTTTTAGTAGGGGAAGTGCCAATATATATCTATAGCCTTCTCGAAAGAAGAGCGCGCGCAGAGCTCTAAGAAAAAGCATCACTCACTTACAATAATAATGAGGACCAGGAACCAATCTCTTTGTTGCGAGGAATCCGGGAAATAACTAACTCCAAGTCACTTAACTCACTCTGTAAGGCCATGAAAATCCAAAAGGAAATATAGGAAATACAAGTCAGTCAAAGAAAGGCAATTCGGAAATGCGCACGCACCAGTCAATCTAGTCAAGTGCTACTCAATCTCCTACTAGATATATAGAGGCCATATAGAGGCAGGCAAATCCAGGAATGAGATATAGCGGAGGGAATACGGGCCTCCTTACCTACCTGAAATAATCTATGAAAATTCTAGGAACAGAAAGCAGAACGAGCGCGCGCTAATCCTCTTATTCCAATGAGTAAGTCACATCCCTAGGAAGGCCTCCCTCTTATGAAATGCAAAAGTAGTCCATCCAAGAGATTCCAATGAGGAGGTGAAATGCGCAAGCAAGTCACTGAACTACATTCCAAGAATGTTCGTTCAAACAAAGTGAACTTACTTAATAACATGTGTTATGCCCGGTGCCAGCGCACCCACCACTTATGGGGGGAAATTCCTTACCCCGAAGTGAATCTTGACTAGGAAAGTACACAAACTCACTTAACAGTTGTATATGTTTACACTATGTGAAGCTCAATCACAGAGTGTTGAAATCCATGCGCTCGGAAATGGAAAACCAAAGAGTTGGCTTACTTACTTATATGAAAACAGTTGGCTTACTTACTATCTATATATGAGTAGACCCTTTTTTTAGTAAATTCCCAGGCGCTTAGGTAATTTTCACTTAGGTAACTAGACAACTAACTAGAACTTTTGATCGGTAGGTGAGTGTTCATTGCTTGACTTGCCTGCCAACACCCTTTCTTCTTAAATTAAAGGTAGACTGGCTAAGCAAATAGAAATATAGGGTGGAATTAACATGTTCCAATAAGTAGGTAGGTCACAAAGAATAAAAGAATTCGACTTACTCACTCACATCCTACAGGAGAAAACTCAACTAGCTAAAGAAAGCAGCGTGGAAAGAGTCAAAAAATGGGCGGGCTGTCCACTAGCCTTTCAAAGAAAACAAATTGGCAGTCGAAGTAAGAAACTATAAGAAAGAGACTAGAGCGGTAAACTTCCGGAAAGTGGAATCCAAATAGGTGAGCGTGCTTCCTTTGCTTGGTCAGGCTAGTCAAGACTAGGAATAGAAACTATTCTCACTTGCTTTTGATACAAGGTGAACCTTCCTCAAAGTCTTCTTTATTTTGGAGGAAAAAGCCAATCCACTCTCTCTGTCCCGCCTGGAAAAGAGGAGGGAGGTCCACGTTCACTAGCTTCTTTTTCCTAACTACAGTGACTGGGTGAAAAATCCCTTGCCAAGGAAGGCAACTATATCTCAAAGCGGATAAAGAAGAAATAGAAAGGCAGACTTGACTTTGCTCGTCACGCTTTTCTTTCGCAGCTCTTTCCTGGATTTTTCGTTGATTCCTCTTCTCCACCCAGCGATCCAAAGTGGAAAAGCCGGATTTCGATATCAGCGAATACATACTATTTACGATAATTTGAATAGGTTTTACCGAAAGCAGTAAGAGAGAAACGAAAGCCTGCGAAGCTAAAGGATTAGATGAGCTACCACCTACTAAGAGTTCCCAGTAGGATTAGGAGATCAACGATGAAAACAAGTGTTTGTCCGGAGCACACATATGTTAGAAGGGAAAGAGCCCATGATACTTCGAGTCCAACAGTGAAACAGACCTTATTGCTTCGACCGAAGGAAGCGTATACTTACTCCTTGAAGTGCGCGGAGTGCAGCCAGCAAGGAAGTTTTCTTTGATGCAAGGTAGCCAGCAGAATGAAGTGTTCCCAATTAATAGAGAGCCCCGCCTGCCCTAATTTCATTCTTCTTTTCAAGCTGAGAGCCATAGCCCAAACGAATAGTGAGTTCCGAACAGCAGAGTAGCTAGTTTGACGTCGAACACTCCAGGGAGCCAAGCTTAAAGATGAAGTTCTCTAGAAAAGAAAGCTACGGGATCTAGATAGGGCTGGCCTTATTAGAATAATAGTTTCACCGAATTATTTCATCCTGAGGAAAGAAGAAGAATGCTTTCTAGTAAATAAAAGCCTTCCTTTGCGGTAATTATATCTCTTTGCTTTCAGGGAAATCTCTCAACCAACTTACTTACTTATAGTTATTTTCCAACCAAAGTGAATGAAATATTAATGCCAGCCGCCGGGCAGGTATGATAAGATAGGCAGGCTATCCAAGCGAGGTATGATAGGCTAGTAGGCAGGCCAGCCAAGCGAGGTATGGGTAGTAAGTAGGCAGGCCCAGTTTTACTTCCTCTAGGCCAAGGCAGGATTGATTCGATTAAATACTATTATTTAAGAGAAATGTTTAAATTAATGAATGTATCTCCAATTTGTAATGCTGAACTAAGAGAAGATCGTCGACTATGGCATGTATTTAATAGAGCATCTGAGGATTTACATAAATCTTTGGAAAATAAATTAAGTCAATTTGAGCAAATTAGTCATAGTATAAAATATCAAGTAACACAATGTTTGGTCCACATGATTACCTGTCAATCGCATGATGGAATTCAATATGTGTATGGTAATATCTTTGCTCTAGTGAAATTAGGATTTTATACAACAGTGTGGTATAATTTTACAGAATGTATTCCGTATTTATACTCAAATGACCTGGTGCCAGCAGAATTTCTTGATTTATTCTTCAAAGACGAAGCATATGTGCCTGGTTATACTAAGTTTGTGATAAAGGAAGGTTTGGAGGGTATGACATCATCGATCGAAGAGGTATTTGAAGATTCGCCATTTAAGGATATGCTTGATAGTAGGCGTAAGTCGGAGATGGGTGAGGAAGATCTCTTTTATGAAGAGTGGGCAAGATTGCCTGATGATGATAATACCATCCCTGGTTTACGAGATAATAATACCATTAAGTCTAGTAAATGGTTTAAATCAATAAGTTTAGGTGTATTGGTATGTTTCTGTGTAACAGTCGGTGTACTACCTAATATGGGTGGGTAGTATATTAGAATGATGAGAAACCCAATGATAAGAAAGAAGAGCGATTGTTGATTGCCATTTATCCTATCATCCTATACTTTGCCATTGCAGCTGTTGAAAATGCAACAGAATGAAATGGTGATGGGTGGTTCAGTTAGTGCCTGGAAGTTATTAATTCTTTTATTATCAGCAGAATTTACAAGAAGCCGAAGCAGTAGCGGATATTGCCATAGATGAAGCTGAGAAAGATGATCAGTTGGATGTTTGGCCAGCACCAAGTGTTTAATCTCCTCTCTAAGGCCACTTACAAAGGGAGTTATGTAATGGCTTTCAGGGAGGTAAGGTAACTCAACTTGTAACCTTGACTGTATCAACTCAAACTGATGCATGTATTCTCTGTTGGTCTGAGAAAGTCTCTTCATTTCCTCATAAGCCCCTCCTTTCTCAGATTTACCAAACCGGATTTTAATCATCCTAACCAAATCTGCCCATGGGGGATGATCATGAGTTGACCTAGAACCTCTATACCAAGCACCAGCCTGATTAGCAACAGCTTGTACTGTTTTGGGTATGAAACAATTCAAAAGAGACGCAATGTAGTAAGCTGATTCAAGGATAGCTGGCTTATGTGCCTTCACTTGAAGTTTCTTCTCTTTCTTGTTTCAGCTTTTCAAGCTTTCAATTGAATGATAATCACTCACACCTTATATTACTTTACAGACACTAGGTCCAGGTATGATCAAGCACTGGTCCACGGATAGCTAGCAGTTGAGGAACTCTTTTTTAGGAAAGCAATCATTGAACGCGATAAATGCAATCAAGGCAAGGTAGGACAGTTAGAACAGTAGGCCAGCCAAGGTCTAACCAATTTAGTAGGGGTAGTGCTGTGCCGAGCGAACATTCAATCAATGAAAGAAATGGCGGTTGCAATTCCTATTAAGTTTACGACCTTGGGAGAGGAAGAGGTATTAGCCGAGCAAAGATAAAAGGAAGTCCGCTAGCAATATGCTTAACACAGGAAGAGTTCTCGTGTTGTCTAGAATCGTATCTGATAGGGTAGCTTAGTGAACTGAAACTAGGTAGGAATCCAATCAAGCAAAGCTCGGGAAAGTCTAAACTAACAAGCCAGTTTAATAGGACAAGGGTAACGATACAGATCCAGACTGAGTGTCTCTTTCGATACAGCTCTTTCCATACAGACTGAACTCCCAAGTGTATGTTTTACTTACGATGCAATTCGTTGTGAGAAGGCAGGGACAGGCTAACTGGTTGGTCAAGGGCTACGACTCAGCTTAAGAAAGCAGCACACTGGACCTACATGCGGGCCATCTGATAAAGAAGAAGACGCATCTGAAAATACGAAATACCAAAAAGAAAGTAACTAAGAAAAGCAGTCCGCACTCCCATCCCAGAAGCAAGTCCGATCGGAATTCCTACTCCTTAATTGCGTATTGCCTCTCGCAAAGTACGAGTTTAGTCCAAGAGATGAGGGTTCTTCCTTTCTGCCACTCCGTGAGGGGAATGAGGACAACTTGTCTGATGGATAAGGCCCGGCACAAAAGGCAGAAAATTAGGTCATTTAGAGGGGAACAACAATGTAAAATGAAAGATTCAAGTATCAATCTTGAGTATAGTCAATAGTTTGGATCCGGTAGCAATTTCAATCTTCGTGTGCACGACAGTCTCTGGAGTTGGACATCTCAAGTAACTCAATCCCAATTCCAAAGTCAATGGGACTCCACAGATTCTCCAATGCCCAAGGAGGGGGAGTACAACAAAGAGCAGGAATCAATCAGTCTTTAATCTCGACTCGGAGTTTAGAATGAACTACACTTCAGTCAGATATGGGTAGGCAAATAAAGTCAATCAAAGAAATCCCTACCTACTTGCCGCCATTTACCCTCGTAAGCACATATCTTCCTTGCCATTTGAGCTTATAGCTTCTTTTATATATAGCTTGCCCCAATAAAGAGTTCCCTATTTTGGCCTCTTTTAATGGATGGATTTAGTTATATACCACAGTTCATTGTTATAGCACCCATTACGGCTTTGCCTGCCCTAGAATACCTTAAAATGGATATACCTTGTTTAATGGGTGTATCCCAGCCTGCCGCTTGCCTTATTTAGAAGTCCGTCCGTGTCTTTTTCAATTCAATGGCGTGCGCTTAGCTGTTTAATTGAAAGACTCCAGCCAGTTTTTGAGCTGTTTACCAGTGTTTTTACTTTAGCTGTATAATTGAGAGAATCCCCTGCCAGAAGCACCCATTTCCTTTCCTTTTTGCTCTGGGGTAGTTTGCTACTAGACTTCCCAGTGAGGAGGGTATTTGCTAGCAGCAATTTCTATTAGTTTCAAAGAAGCAAGTGGTTGAAGTTGGCCAAGCGTCGCCAAAGACAAATCATACTGATGCTTATTACAGGTCAGATAGAAACTAACTAGCAGCATGCTTAGATTTAAGTCCAGTTGCAGATCCAATACAAACTGAACTAGGGTTTCTAACTATACTATCTTATAAAAAGGAAGTTACTAAAGCAGGGTAAGCTCTTACCAATCGGAGTTGTTATAGTTCAGTTCGAAGAAAGTACTGATGCGGTCACCAGCAAACTTCTATAAATATGCCGACTCGCATGGAAATGAAGACCTTAAGTTCTCAGAATAAACTTCTTTTTTTAAGGATGGACAGGAGGAAAACACCCACTTACGACTGATGAATTTAAGGATGCAAAGCTCCCTATGCCTACTGTTCTCAATATGGCACCAGCCTAGCCTACTGTTCTGAGATCAATAGCAGCCTAGCCAACCCCAAATCTTACTTATGATGGAAGTGAAGTTTCAGTCGGGAATAGGATAACTTCAGTGAAAGTATCAGTCGGGAAGGCATATTTGGAGTTAGTCTCCTGAATTGGCATCTTCTGTCTCACATCCTAATAAGTCAGCTCTTTCTGCTGGCCTCCTTACTTAAGTCTTAACTCCTGGCACAGCTCAGTTATCGTTCAACCTTCGGCCTCTGTCTTCTTAATTGAAAGCAGGGGCCGAAGGCCACGGTGTGGGGGGTGTTTGTCTGTTGTGCCTGTTTAGGTAGGGAAGGGCACGGATTGCTGTCGCAGTGCTTTTGATTGTGGGTATGAGATTTTCGTAAAGGCGCGTAGCGGTGTGTTTGCTGTTCGGGTAACGGGTACGGGTCAGACAACCAATGGTCGGAGTAATGACAAGGTAGCGGTTGAGAACGATGTACTCAGTCTTTCGAAGGGAAAAAAGTCGGAATAATAAGAATTGGAGAACTCCCTCTTCTACTGGTCTGGTTAGGGGTGAACAAGCGTAGATATGATAGTACAGAGTCCGGGTTAAAGATGAATTCAGACCCGAATCAGTTTAAATTGGATTTCCCGGAGAATAATCAGATTCTGGTTATGCCTTCTCGGATCCCCATCTCCGAGCGGGTCTCAAACTCGTTATCTAAGCCACGTCTCTCTAGCAAGAGTTTAAAACATTGAGCTATCATGTTGAGCTTGCTCTTCCTATACTTTAGGGCGGAAACCACTCCTATCTTTCTTTCTCTCAATATGCTGAAGGGTGAGAATGTCTTGTGGCGAGCAGCTCTTGGGTAATTGCTTCGTAAACATTTCTATTTTTTTTCTTTTTCACTACCAAAGAGTAGGCAGCTTTGGATGCTTATGGGGATATGGCTTTGGTAAAGATCTGCTTAGCGTGTGCTTTTTCGGGTGCGACTTAGAATAGAATAGAATAGATCGAGATAGTCAGACTAGAACGTCGAGAATGTTATAGCGCAGCGAAAGAAGGACATTCTGATCGACCCGCTTGGCTCTCGTTCTGGTTTGGCGGAAAGGTGAAAAGCACTTTAAGTTTCTTCTCGGACTTAGCTCAAGAAGAGCACAAAGCAAAAGCAACTGAAGCTGGTTATACTGAGATGGCTGTTTTGTAGGCTGGATTTCTTTAAGCCTTAGTGGGATTGAACTATATGTTCATGATTTGAAGGTATAGCGTTAATACTCTTATTATGATAAGCTTAGCCTTTAGAGCGAGGATTGGGCTTGGAAGAGGTTCTTCACTTCATCAAGACGTCCTCCTTTGAATCCTAGACCGACTTCTGAGTTATTCCAGAACCTTATGCTCTTGCTTTTTGACTAGCTGCTGATGCTTGCGGGGAGGCCATATTTAGTACGGGAACACAGGTGCCTACCTTATAGAGGCAAGGTCGGATGGAATATCTGATTAGAGGTGGTGGGATACAGATAGGGCTGCGCACACAGATAGGCGAGGGTTTAATGATTTCAAGTTATATATCACATAGAGCTGCTAGTTTGTGCTTATATAGCTAGCAAGCAGGGTGAGATATGAGAGTGGAATTAGGCCAAATAAACACGTGTTTAGAGAATAATCAATGACCAGCTGCGGATGCTGGCAGGGATTTTCTATAATGGAATCGCTCGCTTCGCCTAGTTTGACTAGGAACTAATCAATGACAAGCTGCGGATGCTCTTGCATTGGTTATCTAATTGAATTCAATGACATTCGGATGCAGGTAAAACAAAACTGAGTCTGAGAAGATACAGATGAGCCACATTAGAACTAAGGAGCTAAATCATTGACTCTACACCAGCCTTGCTTATTTTCTTGTTTGTTATTCCGAATTCCTTGTCAATGTAGAGTGCACTTGCTCGCCGTCGGGTGAGGGAAGAGTGTTGATACCCTCTTTCACAGGTATATTAATATAGAGGATTTTTCCAAAGCCCAGCTTGTCAAAGAGCTTGAGTCAGCATTGAAGAAAGCAAAAGCAAGGATGAAAAGGAAATAGCTGACCGAACACTACACTCATAAAAGAAAGATTGGTTGGGCTAGTAATGCAAGAGGAAGAAAGAGTCGTTAACGGGAATTTCCCTTGGAGCTGGATAATGAAAACCCTCGATGGTTACTAAACCATTCAAATCTACGGAAGGGAAATGCACTTTATATGTTTCGGCATAGAATGAAAACCCATCCTCATATTCATAAGTCAGGACGGCATACTGATCACTAAGGACGATAAGACAGTGAAGTATGAAAAGCAAACTAACAAGACCCAGAGTGCCGAAAAGCAAATAAACAGGGCTTGCTTGGTGGGGAACTCCCAAAGAAGGCAAACAAAGAAAAAAACACTATAGTAGGATATGCATTCACGATGAAAGAAGCATGTTGCCCCAAGAACTTTCTTCGATCCACTAAGACAAGGAGCGAGACAGTCCGGATGAACCCACACTGTGTAGTACCCTCATTCTATTGGCAAAGTAATTCCTTATCTCTGTCCTTGGTAAAGATGGAGGTAGTCTAAATTGGATTCATCTAATCTAGGTTTCTCATTGCCATAATATGTTCTAGCGTATCTTAGGGCTTCAGTGGATTGGTATGTTTCTAAGTCAAGAGATAGTGTCAATCTCAATCCCAGGTCCATATGCTAATAAAATCCCTGAATTTAAACCTTGTGGCCATACTATAAGTGAGTAAGAGTCGTGCTTTCTTATAAACTTTCCGATATAGGTTACATAGCCTGAGGAATATTACTATAAATGTCTTCCTTCTGTAGTTGCATTATTCGCTCCCGAAGTGGTGCCCAACCTAGGGAGTATCTAGACTCGGTCCTTACGTCGGCGTTGGTTATAGAACTTGTTTGGATTGTTTTCAGCAAATAGGACTGACGGGTTGTAGAATAGGATTGTTTGTTTAGGGAAAAGAAGAATGTCTTGTCTTAAGCAAATACTGCTTGCAACGATGATAATTTACTACTTGGAAAGCAGCTTGTCCAGGCAAGCCAGCTATTGGCTCCGATCGATCAACTAGTGGTTACAAGGCGAGTAAGAAATTAGGTCATAGGTTTCATCTGACCCTTGCCAGACAAGTTGTTAGGTCATAGGTGTCAAGGAACAGGTGTTCCTTTTAAAGACAGAAAGAAAATAGGCATTGCAGTTGTGTTCAGCATAGATATTCTAAGTAGCGCTTTTGCGTCTTTCTCTGCTCATATCTGATCTCGCTCGTAAGGTCCTTCTTTGGTCCCTACAGACCAGAAACCCGTTTCATTTTCTTTGCCAGGTGGCTAACATTCTGAATATAAAAGTCTTGTTTGTTATGGGAGTCAGGGTCGTCAACCAATTAGAAAAAGGGGGATTGTTTCGACAAGACAGAGTCGTGTTAAGCTATCCGCGATTTCGAGGAGGACCCAGAAGAGGTTGAAGTGAAACAAACAAAAGAATCTGCGGAAGCTAAAGATGCCGAATGCCTAATGAATTGACGGCGTGGAAAAGTCATTGAAGACAGGCAAGCACCTAAAGAAAAGGAAAAGAGAAAAGAGATAGGCCCGCCGCCCCATGGAATTGCTTATTCCTAACTAAGTTTTTCCTTCACAAGGTGGAAAAGAAGGAGCATGGCAGTAATTGTCAAGGCTCTTTCCTACGTGGAAGCCTACATCTTTGCTTGTAGGTCAGACCCAAGGAAGAAAAGAGCAAGAAAGTTTCGTCAACACATGGCTGGCCACTTGTCTTCTAAACCATGAGAAAATTTCTTCGGTAGTCAGTTTAGTCTATTCTAGGAGATGTTCCGTACTCAGGCTAGTCAGTGCAGTGCTTTTTCTTTTGACCAAATGCAATGTGATGTAAAGCACTTAAGATCTTTGTCAAGAAGGTGATGAAAGAAATGGGCAGCTTGTCCAGCCAATGGCTTACCAGCTTTCCGTCTTACCAGTCGAATGGCATGTGTCATATCTAATAGCAGATTGACCGCCACCAATATAGCAAGCTACGGGCCAGCAAGCAATCAATAGAAATATCAGTATGAAGAGGATGGAAAAGCTTACTGAATACTGAAAGGACAACTTGTTAAGTAGCCAGAGAATAAAGAAGTAGGCAGGAAAGGTGGTATTAAAAAGAGTAAGTAAGCACTAAAAAAGAAAGTGAGTCAAAGCTACTTAGTCTGAAAGTCTGCTTTCTCTTACGGCTAATCTATTTACTATCTAATTAACCTTTTCTGGATTCATGTCTTCAAGTACCACGTGTATTCTCTTGAGTGCCCTTTCTCTCATTCCGTGGACCTACCTTTCCTAGAAAGTACCCCTTTCTCTTCTTTTGCTCTTCGCCTCTTTAGGATGGTAGTTTTTAAGTTCAGTTGCTTTACCAGACATTGATTTCAGTGTAGTTTGACGGCCAGGTAAGGATGAAAAGAAGTAGTGGCCAGAGCTAGCTTAGAAATCCCAGGGCTACACACTACTCTTCTTGCTATAAAGCACATATTGATAAGTAAAAAAGAGAAGAAATTGGAAAGGATTTCTCTCTTTCACCCATCCATATCCAAGACTCTACAGTTGAGTCTGATTGTCTTAGCTCTTCTCATTCCTATTTTATTATTTAATATATAGTTATAAGTTCTATCTACCCCTCTATCATCTCTCTCTTCCTTTCCCATACATAATATTTGGAGTAATTAGAGGTAGCCGGGAGAACATGCATCTGCCTTGAATACTCGGCTTGCTTTGCCTATCCTATTCCCTCTTCCGAAAGATGGACAGACTGCTTTCAATGGGAAAGTGCTCCATCTCTCTCTGGTAAAGAGTAAGAAAAGGGAAGCCCTAGGCAGAGATTTCTTATACCTGTAAGAAATCCGTCTTTTCATTTAGTTAGGACCTTATACCTTCTAGAGTAATGGTGTCAAGCATTCCACTAAGAAAACATAGTTACGTGCTGATGCAGTGGCTTATTATTTCGCTCTTCTTCTTCTGCTTACCTATTAAGGTTTTTATCACTTTATAGGCTGTATGATTGATATTATCAAGATGATCATCTCCTATATGAACTGGTTTAGTCCCTATCCCCACTTTCTCCTCATTGAATACAAATTTACGCTTATTACTTCCTATCTCAAATGTGTATTTTTGATTATCTTTTTTCTCAATAAATCAATTTTTTGAATTTATTGTAAAGGACATAGAAACTCCAGTCTTAAACTTGGGTCCTCTAGCAGGTTTATGAAGCATTGTTGAGTGATTTGATCTTTAGCTGCTCCTTTATGCTTTAAGATGAATTCATTAGATTCTATCTGAATGCTGTATGACTTGGGAGCCAAAAAGATCCCCTTAAATACAAAGTGTTCTTTTTTAAACTTTCCTATTTCGGTAGGTGATACCAATTCTGGTGAAAGTTCGTTCTGGAGAACAATTGAGTCCGTGTCCGTATAATAGCAATCATCCCTTGCAATAAAAGGGTATAGGATTATCCTGCCATAGGCACTAATAGCCGCAGAGATCTGAACAGCAGAATTAGCTGGCTGCTTACCCCCTTGGTGCAATAAATTATCACTCACTTTGTTTTTATAGGTTACTAGGAACACATCTTCATCTAATTGATTGTAATCTATAAATCCTGGGTTATTAAGGGCCATATAGTTAGCTTTCTCTTTATTTACTATATCCCCAAAGTGCTTTCCGGCGATATACCAAAACGGCCATAAAGACTGTTCATTGTGGTTTTGTGAATGAAATTCCTTTCTCCCCTTTCTGCTTTGAGAGCAATACTACCTGTAATAACACAATGAACTTATCCAACTTAGGGAACAGGCAGGCATAAATTCCACCATGGGACCGAAAGAAGATGATGAAGATTTTCATTCATATCCCGGGAACATTTCCACACCCATCCTTTACGGCATGCGATCTAGGGTTTTATAGCTAAAGGATGAAGTGAAAAGCAGTCAAATCGAGTTCGGTATATAGACGTGAATTGCTCCGTATATCGGAAAGAGCTAAGCATTGCGGCGAAGACCGTCGTGACATAACGAATCCATTCGATATTCTATGGAATCAATATCAAGATTTATTAAAACAAAAAGCAGCATTCCATCCAGCAGACCAAGTCGGGGAGAAATGGCAGAGAATGTAGAAGATAGCCACAGATAAAGGCTTTCGGCAAAGAAGGTTACGGCAGAATAAGCTGTGAGGTTTGGATTGGACAAAGCACAAAAATGCCTTTCTATTTTACTGTTGTTTTTTACAATGAATTCTTTCATTTCTAAGACCCTGAGCTACGCGGTTCTACTTGATTTGTAAAATCCGGTAGATTGGTATTCCATTGCAACATTCTAAACCAAGCCAAATTACACTTAAGGAAGGCTTATCTATGATTCAAACTAAAAGCAAACACTGTGTGTGACTAACAGATGGTTGTTGATTCGTTCATGGAGCTTCTTCTTCATGAAAACTCCTCCTTTGGCTTTTCAAAGCATATAACACTTATAACCAGATAGCGCTCCAGGTCGAATCTATCGTTCTGGAATTCTTCACTTCCACGACGGCGATCTTTTCTCTGAGAGTGAACTCTTTTCCACCACAATTTAATGCTTCTTATTTATTGGTCATAAAGCACACATGACCTTACCGTGTTTAGTAACAAATGTGATGAAATATAAGGCTCAGGGTGTCGCCCTCACATTCATCAGAGCAAAAACCCGAAGAACTTGTTTAGCCAGGGATGTCCCTCCAAAGAACAACCTTTTTTTCTCACTGAAGAAAGAGGTTTCAGCTTTAGACAAAAGAAGTCTGCTCTGCGGGTGATACTAAGGGAAAACGAGTGTGGTAAGTTGTAGACATCTAGAAGTAAAATAACTTATCAACAGAGCTATCTTTTGATAGCATTTCAATGGCTTATTCAAGGTCAATCCGTTATAAATGACATACTGCACAGGTGCTGTTCTTCATAGCTGCTATTGGTCAACTTGCATTCTTCACTGACATACATCAATTTCCCAATCCTAAATTCAATAACAAAAGAATGTCCTCTCAGAACCACAAACTCTTCCCCGCCTGCTTGCATCTGGAAACTATGTGGTGCTCGGGATGAACCGATGTCTAGAGCACTTTCTCAAAAACAAGAAGACTACAAATAGAGCTATTCAATCAAACTCTGGTACTATGATGGTGGACTACCAATTCTCT